TAATTCAAAATATTGTTTTGAATTTGATGGTCTAAAATTTAAAAAATATTCATTCGCCTCTTGTTTTCCTTTGATATTTGGATTTTCACTAAAATTTGGATTGATATTCAAATTAAAAAGAAGTAAGTTGCTTGGGATAAACCAAGGTTTCTCTTTATATTTATGATAAAGTATTAAAAACTCTGGAAATAAAAAAACTTTCGGATTCGATATGAGGTGATTTAAGATTAAGAATTTTTCATTCATTCCCATCCAATCAAAAGACACCCCCATCCAATCAAAAAAGACCTTTTTATAATTGATTTCGGAATTTGATTTAATTGGAAGATAAAAAAGACCATTATTATGAGAATTCTCCGTTATTTGGTCCTTATTAGGTTCAACCTGAATATTTGTATTAAATTTCCAACCCAAATATTTTCTATCTGTATTTTTTTCCATATATATAATATCACTTTTTTCTAGATAATTCTTGATAGGAATATTATTGAGTATGTTAAAAAAAGTTTCTTTATTTTTGGTGGAATTTTCTTGCTTCTTTATTGTTTCTAATGATGATCTATAAATATCAGACTTATTCTTAGTTTCAGAATTCATATATTTATATGAGAAAAGATCATATCTATAGTTTTTTTGAAAATTCTCCTCTTTATTTGGTAATAAATATACTTTCCAATTTTGTTTTTTTTTGTAATCCAATAATGGGTCTTTTTCATAGGAATACCTTTTCTTTAAATCATCATTTTGAGACATTTGAGACATATGGCATTGATTTATTTGATTTCGCCATTTTTGTGGGACTAATGTAGACCATGTAATCTGAGATAAATCATATTGATAATGACTTCTTAACCAGTTTTTCCATGGATTCTTTTCATAATTTGAAAGTTTGTTATGTCTTACTTTGGAATCAAATATTCCTTGTGTTCCAAAAAAATCCTTTATTTCATTCTTAAGAAAAAAAGATGGTCCATTATATTGAAGAATAGATCTTAACTTATTGAAGTTAATAACTTGGGTTTGTGATAATTTAAAAAATACATATTTTTGTGACAAGTAAGATAAATCAAAAAAAATATGTGGCTTCTGCTTACTATTTCTAAGATTATCAAAAGCCTTTTTTATAGTCATAGGCGAAATGAAGTCAATTTTATTTTGTTTTTTTTTATTAATTCTTTCTTTATCTTTATTTATTTCATTATTGTCAATGTATTTTTCAAGAATTTTTTTTGTTGATTCCATAAAAAGTTGTAGAGAAATTCTGCGCATATTAATTATACATAAAAAGATATCTACGTATATTTTTTCAATGCAAAATTGAAATATTAATTCAATAGTTTTTATTTTTAATATTTTCCAAATTTTTGGGGGTGATTCTCGATTAGTCTTTTTATTTTTTTTCATTATTTCTATTTGATTTCTGATTGTGTTTCTTCTATCAATTCTATGTTTAATCTCTTCTTTTGCCTGTGAATAATCTCTAGATTTATTTTGACTAAATGATTCATGAATTATCTGAGTGCTGATTATCGAATCCTTTTCTGTTTGAGTTTCACTTGATTCATATATTTCTCTCGGTATAAATAATGGAATTTTCTTTCCTTTTAAAAGTATTTGTTTTAAAAAGAAAAATGCTTTTTCTTGTTGCTTTGTTATTTTTTTTAAAACTCTTTGAACTCTAAAATTAAAATTTCTTATTTCGACTTTGTAGTCTATATCTTTAAAAACGGGTTCAAAAAAGGAAGGTGTTTTTCGAGGAGGACCAAAAGGATATTCTGTTTCCATTCCCAAAACTGTTAAAAAACAAGAATCAAAATCATCTTGTTGCTTTCGATCTCTATCAGAGAGTCGTAGCTTAGATCCGTGCCACGGTTTCAAATGAAAAGGATATAAGATTTTGATCTGAAAACCTTCTATTAACCAATTTTTAGGAAATTCTGTTTTGGAGAATTGAAGACCATTATAGCTGCACTTTAAATAAATTTCTCTATTCCAATCTTGGAAATCCTCATACCATTCCGGAGATTGCCGTAATAAAATACGGCCAATATTCTTAGCTATTATCAATAAGGGTAATTTAATATACCTTCTAAAAATTGATTGTGCTAGTAACAGAATACTTCTTGTTTTTTGTGCATATGGAATGTTTTCCCAGAATTCCATTGCGTCTTCCTGGTTGTTTTTTTTTATTTGGAATTGTTGATCTAAAATTTCAAATTCTGACTTTTTACCCAACCAATCTCTAATATTAAAAAAAAGCTTCATTAGGTCGGATATAGGAAAAGGAAAATCTTCCATTTTTTCCAAAAAAAGAGGGGAATGGGGATTTCCTTGAGACGGTCCCCAAATAACCATTTTACGCCTTTGAATGCGCATAGATCCTTTGATTACGGCTCGACGAAAATCTGGTTCTTCCAAATAACTTATAAAACCCGAATCTCTATTAAATTTTGTATAAAGATTATAAGTCTTGAAATTAGATTTCTTAAAACTTCGGTTG